ACAATTCCCAATCATGGTCCTTGCGGATCAGATCATCCGTATAGGATAAAAAAAGAAACTCCAGATATTTGCTATCTCTCTCTTTGAATGAGATCTCAATTCCAGCTACGGTTTTATTAGATACCTTACAACTAGAATTAGAATCCCTCTTTTTTCCGATCCGGTTCCTCCACCACCGCGAACCCCGGTTAGATTCAGGCATGATACACTTTTTATTTATTGGGAGAACCCAAGTACTCTCTTGCGGATCCACGAAACAACTCTCAGAACTATTTTTCCCTTTTGGAAGATACAGGGGCGAAACAATCAACCTATTGATATTGCAAGACCAAAAAGATTCTTCCAATGTCTCATTTCTGGGTCCAATGGAATTCATAGGTATAGGAAGAAGCCCCATCAAATAGAGATTTTTTCTTTCGACAATCTTTCGATTGTTAATACGAGATATAAGGACCGCTACTACAAGCAGTACTATACCTTTGATCGTGAAATATCGATTGCTTCTTGAACCCTGTGAATCACGTGAAAGTAAGATACTCCAAATTCGGGGGTCAAAGAGTTTCATAAAACGTTCTTGGTGGAAAAGAATGTGAGTGAAAGATCCCACTGAATTGAATTTGGTCCATGAATCTAAGAAATAGTGAGAATTCTTGATCTCTCTCAATATCTCTCTCAATTCGAAGATCCAGGATTTAAATTGATGTCCTCTCATTGATTCCTCCTAAAGATTTCATTTCAATTGGAATTTGGTTATTCACGATGTACGATGATCCCTGTTAAGCATCCATGGCTGAATGGTTAAAGCGCCCAACTCATAATTGGCAAATTCGTAGGTTCAATTCCTGCTGGATGCACGCCAATGGGAACGTTCAATAAGTCTATTAGAATTGGCTCTGTATCAATGGAATCTCATCATCCATACATACCGAATTGGTATGGTATATTCATACCATAACATATGAACAGTAAGAACTAGAATTCTTATCGATACTGGAACTCATAGGGAAGAAAATGGATTTATGGATGGAATCAAATATGCAGTATTTACAGAAAAAAGTATTCGGTTATTGGGGAACAATCAATATACTTCTAATGTCGAATCAGGATCAACTAGGACAGAAATAAAACATTGGGTCGAACTCTTCTTTGGCGTCAAGGTAATAGCTATAAATAGTCATCGAGTCCCCGGAAAGGGTAGAAGAATGGGACCTATTATGGGACATACAATGCATTACAAACGTATGATCATTACGCTTCAACCGGGTTATTCTATTCCACCTCTTATAGAGAAAAGAACTTAAAGCAAAATACTTAATAACACGGCAATACATTTATACAAAACTTCTACCCCGAGCACACGCAATGGAGCCATAGACAGTCAAGTAAAATCCAATCCACGAAATAATTTGATCCATGGACAGCGTCGTTGTAGTAAAGGTCGTAATGCCAGAGGAATCATTACCGCAGGGCATAGAGGGGGAGGTCATAAGCGTCTATACCGAAAAATAGATTTTCGACGGAATGAAAAAGACATATCTGGTAGAATCGTAACCATAGAATACGACCCTAATCGAAATGCACACATTTGTCTCATACACTATGGGGATGGTGAGAAGAGATATATTTTACATCCCAGAGGGGCTATAATTGGAGATACCATTGTTTCTGGTACAGAAGTTCCTATATCAATGGGAAATGCCCTACCTTTGAGTGCGGTTTGAACTATTGATTTACGTAATTGGAAGTAACCAATTAGGTTTACGACGAAACCTAGAAATCGATCACTGATCCAATTTGAGTACCTCTACGGGAGAAACCTCAGCAGAAAACTGTTGAGTAACGGCAGCAAGTGATTGAGTTCAGTAGTTCCTCATAGAAAATTATTGACTCTAGAGATATGGTAATATGGAGAAGACAAAATTGTTTGAAGCACGCACAGAACCGGAAGCACCCCTTGTTTCAAAGAGAGGAGGACGGGTTATTCACATTTAATTTGATGGTCAGAGGCGAATTAAAAGCTAAACAGTGGTAATTATAAAGATCCCCGGGGAAAAATAGAGATGTCTCCTACGTTACCCATAATATGTGGAAGTATCGACGTAATTTCATAGAGTCATTCGGTCTGAATGCTACATGAAGAACATAAGCCAGATGACGGAACGGGGAGACCTAGGATGTAGAAGATCATAACATGAGTGATTCGGCAGATTTGGATTCCTAATATATCCACTCATGTGGTACTTCATCATATGATTCATATAAGATCCATCTGTCTAGATATCATCATATACATCTAGAAAGCCGTATGCTTTGGAAGAAGCTTGTACAGTTTGGGAAGGGGTTTTTATTGATAAAAAGAAGAATCTACTTCAACCGATATGCCCTTAGGCACGGCCATACATAACATAGAAATCACACTTGGAAAGGGTGGACAATTAGCTAGAGCGGCAGGTGCTGTAGCAAAACTGATTGCAAAAGAGGGTAAATCGGCCACATTAAGATTACCATCTGGGGAGGTCCGTTTGATATCCAAAAACTGCTTAGCAACAGTCGGACAAGTGGGTAATGTTGGGGTGAACCAAAAAAGTTTGGGTAGAGCCGGATCTAAGCGTTGGCTAGGTAAGCGTCCTGTAGTAAGAGGAGTAGTTATGAACCCTGTAGACCATCCCCATGGGGGCGGTGAAGGGAGAGCCCCAATTGGTAGAAAAAAACCCACAACTCCTTGGGGTTATCCTGCGCTTGGAAGAAGAAGTAGGAAAAGGCAAAAATATAGTGATAGTTTTATTCTTCGTCGCCGTAAATAAATAGGAATATAGAAAATCGAATTTTTAGAATTTGAAATCATGTGATGGGCGAACGACGGGAATTGAACCCGCGCGTGGTGGATTCACAATCCACTGCCTTGATCCACTTGGCTACATCCGCCCCTTATCTAGCTAAAGGATTTTCTTTTTCCATTTTTCCATATTGTATTTATTCTTACCTTCATACTTAGATCAATATATTGGGCATAGAATGCCAATTTTTAAAATGTAATAGTAATATAAGGAGTAATCCGCTGTGACACGTTCAATAAAAAAAAATCCTTTTGTAGCTAATGATTTATCGGAAAAAATTGAAAAACTAAATATAAGGGAGGAGAAAGAAATAATAGTAACTTGGTCTAGGGCATCTACCATTATACCCACAATGATTGGCCATACAATTGCTATTCATAATGGAAAGGAACATTTACCCATTTATATAACAGATCGTATGGTGGGTCATAAATTGGGAGAATTCGTGCCTACTCTCACTTTCGCAAGACATGCAAAAACCGATAATAAATCTCGTCGTTAATTTTTTTTTAGTAAAATAGGCAGTTTTTATTCATTTAGTGGGGGATAACCTTATGATAAATAGAAAGAACTCGCGTTGGAGTACAGAAATTAAAGCTTTAGCTCAACATAAACATATATGTATGTCTGTTTTCAAAGCACGAAGAGTAATTGATCAGATTCGCGGACGTTCCTATGAAGAAGCACTTATGATACTAGAACTTATGCCTTATCGAGCATCTTATCCCATTTTGAAATTAGTTTATTCCGCAGCAGCAAATGCAAGTAATAACATGGGCTTAAACAAAGCTTATTTATTTATTAGTGAAGCTGAAGTCAACGCAGGTACTATTGTGAAAAAGTTAAGACCCCGGGCTCGAGGACGTAGTTATCCGATAAAAAGACCTACTTGTCATATAACAATTGTAGTGAGGGATAAATCTAAATTATTTAGAGATAATAGAAAAATATGGGACAAAAAATAAATCCACTTGGTTTCAGACTTGGTACAACCCAAAGTCATCATTCCTTTTGGTTCGCACAACCACAAAATTATTCCACAGGTGTACAGGAAGATGAAAAAATACGGAATTGTATCAAGGATTATGTACAAAAAAATAAAAGAACGTCCTCAGGTTTCGAAGGAATTGCATGTATAAAAATAAAAAAAAGAATTGATTTGATCCAAGTCATAATCTATATTGGATTCCCTAATTTATTAATAGAGGGCCGAACACGAGGAATCGAAGAATTACAGATGAATGTACAAAAGGATTTTCATTCTGTAAACCGTAAACTTAACATTGCTATAACAAGAGTTGAAAACCCTTATGGACAACCTAATATTCTTGCAGAATATATAGCTTTACAATTAAAAAATAGAGTTTCATTTCGAAAGGCAATGAAAAAAGCTATTGAATTAACTGAACAAACGGATACAAAGGGAATTCAAGTACAAATTGCCGGGCGTATTGACGGAAAAGAAATTGCACGCGTCGAATGGATCAGAGAAGGTAGGGTTCCTCTACAAACAATTAGTGCTAAAATTGATCATTGTTCCCATACAACTCGAACTATCTATGGAGTATTAGGCATAAAAATTTGGATATTTGTAGACGAGAAATAATGTACCTTTATTTGTCTTGCCGTTCTGTCCAGCGATAGACCAAACGAAAAAGACATGACAAATTTCATTCTTTATTCCATTAAATCAAACAAAACTTCAAATTCTATATTCTATAAGATTGAATAAAAATTAGATTGACCATTTAGTATAAATGCTATGCTTAGTGTGTGACTCGTTAGTTTTTTAGAGTTTAGAATATAGTTGGATTAAAAATTTTTGACCAACCCTTACTATGAGCTTACTAACTATATAAAATAAACTTATAACCAACTTATAGCTTCGTATTGTCGAGATTCCAATAAACAGTCACTATATGACTGAATCAATCATATAGTTGTAGCAACTGAAATTTTTTAAAGATTGCGAAGCAAAAATAAAGGGATGTGGATAAATGGAAGGATGATAGAAAGAGAGAATAAAAGTATCAATGATATATAATTCCAATATGTATGGTCTATGAATTATCTCACAAAGGCAGTGTGATAAAGCATCAATACTGATATAATAGCAATAATTAAAAATTATTGATAAAGAGCCTTGGGTTAATAGAAACTAAGAAAATTGACTCAGGAACAAATTTTGTTGGGGCTCCATTGCGAAGTTTGGGCCTAACCATTAACGAAGAGGCTATAGGAACGACAGAACCCATGATTGCATAAGATTCCATTGAAAACAAATGAATCCTAATGATTCGTTGGGGGGGATGGCGGAACGAACCAAGAACAAATTTATTTATTCTAAAAGTAAAAGGTCTGACCCTACGAATAAAGCACGAAAGAGTTAATATTCGCCCGCGAAACCCGTAGTAATAAGTTTCATTCGCGAGGAGCCGGATGAGAAGAAACTCTCATGTCCGGTTCTGCAGTAGAGATGGAATTTAATTAATAAAGAACCATCAACTATAACCCCAAAAGAACAAAATTTCGTAAACAACATAGAGGAAGAATGAAGGGAATATCTTTTCGAGGCAATCATATTTGTTTCGGCGGATACGCTCTTCAAGCACTTGAACCCGCTTGGATCACGGCTAGACAGATAGAAGCAGGACGAAGAGCAATGACACGATATGCGCGTCGTGGCGGAAAAATATGGGTACGTATATTTCCCGACAAACCTGTTACAGTAAGACCCGCAGAAACACGTATGGGTTCGGGGAAGGGGGCCCCCGAATATTGGGTATCCGTTGTTAAACCGGGTCGAATACTTTATGAAATGGGCGGAGTATCAGAAACTGTAGCCAGAGCAGCTATTAAAATAGCTGCGCGTAAGATGCCTATACGAACTCAATTCGTTATTGAGGGATAGGGATGCATAAATAAAAAGAAAGGCGATGATGAAAAAATATAGGTTTATTTTTTTTTTTTTAGACAGACAATATTTCTTTTTATTTCTTTTTCTTTTATCCTTTGCAACGAAATAACAGATTAAAATAAAAATGATATGATTCAACCTCAGACTCTTTTGAATGTAGCGGATAATAGTGGAGCTCGAAAATTGATGTGTATTCGAATCTTAGGAGCTGGTAACCAACGATATGCTCATATTGGTGACGTTGTTGTTGCCGTAATCAAAGAAGCAGTACCAAATATGCCTTTAGAAAGATCAGAAGTTATTAGGGCTGTAATTGTGCGTACATGTAAAGAACTCAAACGTGACAACGGCATAATAATACGATATGATGACAATGCCGCGGTTGTTATTGATCAAGAAGGAAATCCAAAAGGAACTCGAGTTTTTGGTGCAATCGCTCGGGAATTGAGACAGTTGAACTTTACTAAAATAGTTTCATTAGCTCCTGAGGTATTATAAATACTAATAGTATATTTAATTATGATATAGCAAGGTATCCGAGAGGGGTCAAGTCAATTAGTAGATTATGTATCACGCATATATTTTTAATTAATATAAAATATAAATTGAATATAAAATATAAATTGAATTTTTTATTATTCAAAAAAATAAAAATAATAAACATGTTGATTATATCAAAATTAGGGGGTACCAATAATTATAGTTCACCATGGGTAAGGATACTATTGCCGATATAATAACTTCTATAAGAAATGCTGACATGAATAAAAAAAGAACAGTTCGAATAGCATCTACGAATATTACCGAAAACATTGTGAAAATACTTCTACGAGAGGGTTTTATTGAAAACGTTCGTAAACATCAGGAAAGTAACAAATGTTTCTTGGTTTTAACCCTACGACATAGAAGGACTCGAAAGGGAGTATATCGAACTATTTTAAAACGTATCAGCCGACCAGGTCTACGAATCTATTCCAACTATCAACGAATTCCTAAAATTTTAGGTGGAATGGGGATTGTAATTCTTTCTACTTCTCGAGGTATAATGACAGATCGAGAAGCTCGACTAGAAAAAATTGGGGGAGAAATTTTGTGTTATATATGGTGATCTTACACCCCTTCCTCCTGTTATCTTCATTTTATCTCTAACTTACGGGAGACGTATAATTTATAGAATTCACAACAAGGATTCGAACTTTTAGTTGATTTTTTTAAACATTACTTTCGTGAGGATACAATTTGAAATTAAGAAAAAGAAAGAAACTTATTTTTCCAAGGAATAAATTCAGAATTAAGGTAAGGAATAAGAAATATGAAAATAAGGGCTTCTGTTCGTAAAATTTGTGAAAAATGTCGACTTATCCGTAGGCGTGGACGGATTATAGTGATTTGTTCCAATCCGAGACATAAACAGAGACAAGGATAATCTTTCTAAACTAAATAAAGAACTTTCTAAAATAAAAAGAAGGACCCGTGTAAGTGTAAAAGAATCTGTTTTAACATGAGATGGATATCTCCGTATCTTTCCGTATATTTCTGACTCATATTTATGAGATGATAAAATATGACAAAACCTATCTCAAGAATTAGTTCGCGTAAGAATGGGCGTATTGGTTCGCGTAAGAATGGACGTAGAATACCAAAAGGTGTTATTCATGTTCAAGCAAGTTTCAACAATACCATTGTAACTGTTACAGATGTACGAGGGCGGGTAGTTTCTTGGGCCTCCGCGGGTACTTCTGGATT